AAAAAAAAAAGAAGACGAGAAAAGGTCAAATAGCCTTCTTCATAATATACATACTATGACTAAGAATGCGGTACAAGTAATTCCCGACAAGAATTTGTTTGGTTCGTTTTACGAACTTGATGTTGATAAATCCACAAATCTAGAAATTCATTTCGGACAATTGAACCTTCTCAAACTGTTTCTTTTTAAAGACTAAAAAGATTTGTGCCAAAATAACAGACGCCAAGAAGAACAAAAGGCCCTGGACACGTAATGCATCTTGAAGTACTATTTCTACATCTCCCTGACCAAATCCACCCACATTAGGATTACTTGTTAATGGTTGATCAAGTTTGATAGATTCCCCCTCTGAAACAAGGAGTTCTGGGCCCGCAGGGATAATATCAACGACCCGACGTCCATCCGATGGATCCACTATGGTTATTTCATATCCCCCCTTTTCTTTTCGTATGATTCTACTTATTACACCCGCTGCTGTAGCATTATAAATTGTATTGTTACTCTTGCTCCCGTCAGGATAAATCTGACCCCTTCCCCTGTTTCCACCTACATATATGGGATATTTTAAAAAGTGAACATCCTTCTTAGTAGCAGGGTCCGGGGAAAGAATAGGAAGGGTAATTTCACTATATTTCTGACCAGGAACAGGACCTATCACAAGAATATTTTTTTTAGTGGGCCGATAGCTCTGAAAAGACAGATTGCCTATCTTTTCTTTCATTTCAGGAGAAATACGATCGGGAGGGGCTAATTCAAACCCCTCGGGTAAAATAATAACAGCCCCTACATTCAAAGCCCCTTTTTTACCATTAGCAAGAACCTGTTTCAGTTGCATATCATAAGGAATTCGAACAACTGCTTCAAATACAGTATCAGGAAGTACTGCCTGCGGAACCTCAATATCTACAGGCTTATTAGCTAAATGACAATTGGCACATACAATACGCCCCGTTGTTTCTCGTGGATTTTCATAACCTTGCTGTGCAAAAATGGGATATGCATTTGAAATGGATGCCTGAGTTATTATATATATTATGAGCAATACGGAAAGAGATCGAGTCATTTCTTCCCTTTTTATCCAAGAAAGGGGATTATTTCTAGTTTGCATGGTTCAATCGTTGATCCCGACAATTTCTACAATAAATTGGGTAGGTCCTTAGTATAATTCCCTATCTATTCGATGATTTTGTACTGGAATATTGGAGGAATTAGGTACAAATAGAAAAAAATATAAAGAGTAAACATGATTTGGAATGCTTTAGTTATGTACAAGGTAACAAACATTCTAATTGGCGTAATACCAGTGGATCATTTTTCAGTCATTCATTGAGTGATAAATCACTACAAGTGACGGAGATACACGATTTAAATAACGGAAGATCCAATATTTCAAAATTGTATCTAGAATAACTGGAAAAGTGGAAACAAGACCCGATATAATTTGAGCATTATCAACAAATCCAAAATCTTTGTATACAGAACCAATCATTAGTTCCCAACCATGGGGCGAATGGAATCCGATACATAAATCTGTTACTAAAAGAATAGAAAACGCTTTTATTGTGTCGTTTAAGTTATAGAGGAATTCCTGAACCCAAGAGTTAAGAATAACAAGTTCTTCATTACCCAGAATTGAATTACCACTTAGAATAACGAAAGATATTATGTTTGTTGAGAAGTGTAAAATTGTATGAATATGATTCTCATTCTGCCTCTTGATCAATTGAATAGTTTCTTTGTGGATTCCTATATGAAGTTTTTGTAGATGTGTCTCCGGATCTTCCTTTATCATTTCGTCCAACAGGAGGAGTTCCTCTAATTCTATAAATTTTTCTAGAATACTCTTTTCTTGAATATCATTAAAAAAAGTTTCGGATTGTCTCGTATTCCACCAATTAAGAACCCAAGATTCAAGACTTTTATTAAATAAGAGAGAGATCCACCAGGGAAAAAATATTATAGATACAAGATATAGAATGTGAATAAATGCTTTCTTTTTTTCCATTTTTTTTTCATCTGTGAATTGTTAATAAACCCACCCCACCTCATTCGTCGACTCTATAGATCTAATAGTTCGACCAAGTCCGAGCTCTATATACATCCAAATTCCTAAATGTTTTGATATATGGGATGAATCTATTATTTCGATTTGTTACTGAATTGAGTTGGATAGATTTCTATACATATATATAAAACCCTTTCTTTTTTCACAAAAAGAGTTTTGTATTATGTTTGTTCCGTATAGCTTTAGTTCGAATGAGCGCTTTGAAAAAACTTCAGTTAGGCTGTGTTATAGAAAAAAGAAGATTCTTTCCTTTTTTCCCTTCTGTTTAGAAAGCATTTACGTTCTTCAGTTCATTTCAATTGGTACACGCAAGAAATAGGCCAATTCGGCGGCTTTTTGTTCAATTTCGCGTGGAGTAAAATTCTCGTCAGTACGAATCAAAGGAATAGCCCCTCGGCCTTTGATTTCCATATAAAGGAAAAGAGCACGACGAGTATAAATACCCTCTTTAACTTCGATTCGGATGGACTGAAGATCTTTTATAAGGAATCGGAAGAAGATGCGACGATTTTTTCCAGGAAATCCCCAACGAAAAAGACATACTATTCCTTTTTTTCTATCGAATCGATCATAACCGCTACCTACATTCCATGAGATTGTGCACCACAAATAGGAGCTAATAAAGAGACCTGCTATCCCATAGAAAGACATCACGGCCCCTTGTGGAAAAAAAACGATTTGCTGATACGGAAATATCGAATTCCTACCAAGATAACTGGAAGTTCCAACCCATAAGAATCCTAATGAACCTAAAAAAAGGATAAAGGCCCAACAGAAATTACTTGCCTTTCGTGAACCTGTTATAAGTTCTACCCATATATGTTCTGATCGCCAATTCATACTAGATCCAGTTGCGTTTTATTAGAATTGAGAGAATAACCCAAATGAATTTCATTTTCTTCTTTTTGTTTCCGAAGTCACTCTCATCAATTAGCACTATTTGGATGTGAACCTTTAGGAGTACTTAGGAATAATTCATCAAATTAGGTAGATCTCACTTAACTAATAACACCCCCTTCATAGGATCCCATTATAGATATCTATAGATATCTACACATGACCTTCTATTTCAGACATTCGCCGACCCATAGCTATAATTCATTTACCCATATCTCATTTTGCATGGATAAGAGCTCTTTCATTTATGTTCGGGGGAAGTCGTATATTATCCCATATTCCACTAAATATATAGTTGTGTTAGAATCCAAGTTTAGCTAGGTATTAAAAAAATGAATGAGATTTGGTCTCATCGAGTCTAAACAATCTTGTTTTTTTGAACATGAAGAAAGAAAGAAGCCATTGCAATTGCCGGAAATACTAGGCCTACTAAAGGCACAAAAATAGAAGGTAAGTTTAGAATTGTCATAGCAATGAGTACCTCAATTTAATATTTGTACATGTTATTGTTATAAAATAAGGACATCTTCCATTATAATAGAAAGAAATCTTATAACTTATAAAAAGTCGAATTCATATATTATATAATAAGTGCAAACAATGTAGAACTAAACAAAAAGCCTTATTCATTGTCATTTTTGTACATGAAATATATGTATGATAACCATTATTCTTCTTTTGTTCTTGTCTTCTAATTTAATAAAGAAAAAGGGGTTTATTCAAAATTCCTGAAAAAAGGTTTGTTAGAATCCGCCCCAACAGGGATTCTTAGGATTTTCGGACGATATAGAAAGATACAAAAATCTATATTTCTATTTGATTGAATTCTATTTCTATATAGATACCATAAGAAGAGAACATGAAAATCGTTTTATTTGCCTAGCCTAATTTCGAGGAAGAAAGAGTTCACTCTTACTATCATATCTTGTTGATGGAAACTTCCTAATTAGGAATCAGAACTATAGTATAGGAAAAGAGGATCTCGTGAAAAAAAGAATTATCCGCAACTTTTTATTCTTTGATACAATTTGATTTTACTTATATCACTAAAGAAAACTTCATACTTCGCTTTGATTTCGATAAACTAACTACCTTTTTTCTACAAATAAAATAATTGAACTTAATGCTCTACTTGATTGAATTTTGATTTAAAGGAAAGAAAGCGTGGAGCTGAAATAACTCACTCAGAATGCTTTTTAAAAGATTACGCGGTACGATTGAATCGAATAAGCCCTTATGGAATAAATATTCAGCCGCTTGTGAACCTTCGGGTACTGTCTTATTCAATGTTTGTTCAATTACTCTTTTACCCGCAAATGCAATGTAGGCATTGGGTTCGGCAATAATGATATCCCCCAACATACCAAAACTCGCTGTCACCCCACCAGTAGTGGGAGACGTAAGGATGGATATATAGAATAACTTTTTATTTGATTGATAATCATATAACGCAGAAGATATTTTAGCCATTTGCATCAAACTCAAACTTCCTTCTTGCATGCGTGCCCCGCCGGAAGCGCACACTATAATAAGAGGTAGAAATTGATTGGTAGCATACTCGATCAAACGAGTAATTTTCTCCCCTACTACGGATCCCATACTACCCCCCATAAACTGAAAATCCATAACTCCAATTGCTATGGGAATACCGTTTAGCCGACCTATGCCCGTTTGAACAGCCTCCGTTAATCCTGTCTTTCTTTGATAAGAATCGATATGATCTTTATAAAGTTCCCCTTCCAAATGAAATTCAATGGGATCCAGAGATACCATGTCTTCATCCATAGGATCCCAAGTACCGGGATCAATCAAAAGTTCGATTCTATCCGAACTACTCATTTTCAAATGATATCCACATTGTTCACAAATATTCATTTTTGACTTCAAAAATCTCTTATAATTTAATCCATAACAATTTTCGCATTGAACCCATAAATGTCTGTATTTTTGAGTTACATCGGGATCATTAGAACTTTCTCTTATAGTTAAATCACTACCATTCGTGCTAATTTTTATACTGGAATTCTCGCTTTCACTA